TGATAGTTACATTTTAAGTGGTATTGACAATTATAGTGACAGTTACATTTATAGTTACATTTTTGATGAAAGCAGAAATAGTAGTGAAAACCGGAGTTCAAGTATAAAACCGAGCCCGGATGGTAGTGATTTAACTATAACAGAAACAGAAACAGAAAGTTCTAATGATCTAGATGTGACTCCAAAATACAGGCATTTGTGGGTTCAATGCGAAAATTGTTATGGATTAAATTATAAGAAATTTTTGAAATCAAAAATGAATATTTGCGAACACTGTGGACATCATTTGAAAATGAGTAGTTCAGATAGAATCGAGCTTTCGATTGATCCAGGTACTTGGGCTCCAATGGATGAAGACATGGTCTCTCTGGATCCCATTGAATTTAATTTAGAAGAGGAATCTTACAAAGATCGTATTGATTCTTATCAAAGAAAGACAGGATTAACTGAGGCTGTTCAAACAGGCACAGGTCGACTAAATGGTATTCCCGTAGCAATTGGGATTATGGATTTTCAGTTTATGGGGGGTAGTATGGGATCGGTAGTTGGCGAGAAAATCACCCGTTTGATCGAATATGCTACCAATCAATTTTTACCTCTTATTTTAGTGTGTGCTTCTGGAGGAGCACGCATGCAAGAAGGAAGTTTGAGCTTGATGCAAATGGCTAAAATATCTTCCGCTTTATATGATTATCAAGTAAATAAAAAGTTATTTTATGTATCAATCCTTACATCTCCTACTACTGGTGGGGTAACAGCTAGTTTTGGTATGTTGGGGGATATCATTATTGCTGAACCCAATGCCTACATTGCATTTGCCGGTAAAAGAGTAATTGAACAAACATTGAATAAAACAGTACCTGAGGGCTCCCAAGCGGCTGAATATTTATTCCATAAGGGCCTATTCGATCCAATCGTACCGCGTAATCTTTTAAAAGGCGTTCTGAATGAATTATTTCAGCTCCATGCTTTCTTTCCTCTGAATCAAAATTCAATCAAGTAGATGCTTAATAAAAAAAAATAGAAATTATTATTATTTTTTTTGTGTGTAGAACAAGTAGTTATTTAGTTTATAGAAATCAAAGTAAAAATCAATTCTTCGGATTTTTTTTTACTTTGATAACATTTGGTAACATAAGATTTAATTGTAAAAAGAATTATGCGAATAATTTTTTTTTACCGATATTCCTGATTAGTAATCAGGAAACCTCTATCAAACAAAAAAAGAGAGAATTCTTTCTTCCGCGAAATGAAAATTAGGCAAGGCGAATAAAACGAGAATTTCACGTTCCCTTCTTATGTGTATATAATTCACATATAGAAAATTTAAAAGTATAGAAAGATGCAAGATTCTATATTTTTTGAGAATCCCCAGTTTTACTAAGAATACCTATTCTCGGATCGAATTATAACAAATTTTTCGGGAATTTGTAAGAAACTCTTTCTTTAATTTTATTCAAGTTTATTAAATTTTTAGACAAAAACAAGATAATAAAAAAAGGAGATTCTCATACATATACATATATATAATGTATTAATGTAGAAAGGTGAAAAATTCTATTTAGTTAGTTCAACATTCCTTGTTTTATTATATTTATAAATTTATAATTTTATATTTATAATTATTTTTATATATATTTATAATTATAAATTTTTATTTATAATTTAGATTTATAATTTAGATATATTATAATTCTATTTTCTATTTTTATTTATATATATTAATATTATGTACTTACATATACTCAATTATGTACTCACATATACTCACTTAGTTTAGCTATACTTAGTATAATTATATATGAATTATAATGATTATACGATACCTTTCTAACAATATAACAATAACAGGTACAAATATTAAATCCAGGTATCCATTTTATGACAACTCTCAATAACTTACCCTCGATTTTGGTGCCTTTAGTGGGCCTAGTATTTCCGGCAATTGCGATGGCTTCTTTATTTCTTCATGTTCAAAAAAACAAGATTTTTTAGATATAGATATGATGGGGCCAAATCTCATCTATTTTTTTTCAAGACTTAGACTTAGACCATAACACAGATATTTTTTTATTAGAATAAAATATGTTATGTGATGTGGTTTCCCCCGAGCATAAGCTATTATGCATGCGCAAACATGATATGTGTAAATGAATTATAGCTATTTGAAAAAAATCGGGATCGGGGCGAATATCTGAAATGTAAAGTTAATGTATCCATATGTAGATATCTATAGGGAATCATACGAAGTGGATGTTATTATTTTAGATCTAAGCAATTCGATGAATTACTCCTAAAAGTTCACATCGGAATAGTGCTAGTTGATGAGAGTTACTTCGGAAACACACAAAAAAAGTCAAATTCATTTGGGTTATTCTCTCAATTTCAATAAAATGCAACTAGATCTAATATGAATTGGCGATCAGAACATATATGGATAGAACTTATAGCGGGGTCTCGAAAAACAAGTAATTTCTGCTGGGCCTTTATCCTTTTTTTCGGTTCATTGGGGTTTTTATTTGTTGGAATTTCCAGTTATCTTGGTAGGAATTTTATATCTTTATTTCCGTCTCCACAAATAATTTTTTTTCCACAGGGGATCGTGATGTCTTTCTACGGGATTGCGGGTCTCTTTATTAGCTCCTATTTGTGGTGCACAATTTCGTGGAATGTAGGTAGTGGTTATGATCGATTCGATAGAAAAGAAGGAATAGTGTGTATTTTTCGTTGGGGATTTCCTGGAAAAAATCGTCGCATCTTACTTCAATTCCTTATGAAAGACATCCAGTCCATCAGAATAGAAGTTAAAGAGGGTATTTATGCTCGTCGTGTCCTTTATATGGAAATCAGAGGCCATGGGGCTATTCCCTTGACTCGTACTGATGAGAATTTGACTCCACGAGAAATTGAGCAAAAAGCTGCTGAATTGGCTTATTTCTTGCGTGTACCGATTGAAGTATTTTGAAAAATGAACTGAAAATAGTGAATGCTTTTTTTTTTCAAAAAAATTTGATATTTTGATAGAAAGAGAGGTCTTTCCTTTCAAAATCCGAATAATATTCATTACTTGAAGGGGCGCTTTTGTGCCTTTATTTATCGAAAGGGGGCACTTTCTTCGAATTTTAGCAAATGAAATGATATAGTTGAAAACAATATCTTTATTCGAATTGGAAGTGCGAATTTGAAATGGACTCTTTCTTATTCCATTTCTGTATTATTTCTAAATTCAAGTACTAACCACTGAATCATACACACAAAAAAAAAGCAGGGAATAGATTCATGGGCTCGATGACTTGTAATAGAACCTATCCTTAATATGAATATTAGTTAATATCATATGGAGTCGACGAATGAGGTGAGTTCATTTAAAATTCAAAGACGAAAAAATGGCAAAAAAGAAAGCATTCATTCCCCTTCTATATCTTGCATCTATAGTATTTTTGCCCTGGTGTATCTCTCTCTCATTTACTAAAAGTCTGGAATCTTGGGTTACTAATTGGTGGGATACTAGGCAATCCGAAATTTTCTTGAATATCATTCAAGAAAAGAGTATTATAAAAAAATTCATAGAATTAGAGGAACTCTTCCTCCTGGACGAAATGATAAAGGAATACCCGGAAACACATCTAGAAAAGCTTGGTATCGGAATCTCCAAAGAAACGATCCAATTGATCAAGATACACAATGCAGATTGTATCCATACGATTTTGAACTTCTCAACAAATATAATCTGTTTCGTTATTCTAAGTGGTTATTCTATTCTAGTTAATGAAGAACTTGTTATTCTTAACTCTTGGGTTCAAGAATTCCTATATAACTTAAGCGACACACCAAAAGCTTTTTCAATTCTTTTATTAACTGATTTATGTATAGGATTCCATTCGCCCCACGGTTGGGAACTAATGATTGGCTCTATCTACAAAGATTTTGGATTTGCTCATAACGATCAAATTATATCCGGCCTTGTTTCCACTTTTCCGGTCATTCTAGATACAATTTTTAAATATTTGATCTTCCGTTATTTAAATCGTGTATCTCCCTCACTTGTAGTGATTTATCATTCAATGAATGACTGAAAAATGATTCACTGATCAAATTATAATGGTTGTTACTTTGTACATAAGCAAAACATTAAAAATTGTACTTATTCTTTCTACTCATACAAGGGATTCCTCCTATATTCCATTAACATTTTTTTAGTAAATAGCAGAATCATAGATAGGGAACTATACTAGACTAGGAACCTACCTAATTTTATTGTATAAATTTTCGATACCAATGATTGGACCATGCAAACTATAAATACCCTTTTTTCTTGGATAAAGGAAGAGATTGCTCGATACATTTCCATATCGCTCATAATATATATAATAGCTAGGGCACCTATTTCAAATGCATATCCCATTTTTGCACAGCAGGGTTATGAAAATCCACGAGAAGCGACTGGCCGTATTGTATGTGCCAATTGCCATTTAGCTAATAAACCCGTGGATATCGAGGTTCCACAAGCGGTACTTCCTGATACTGTATTTGAAGCAGTTGTTCGAATTCCTTATGATATGCAACTGAAACAAGTTCTTGCTAATGGAAAAAAGGGAGCTTTGAATGTAGGGGCTGTTCTTATTTTACCTGAGGGGTTTGAATTAGCCCCCCCCGATCGTATTTCGCCCGAGATTAAAGAAAAGATAGGCAATCTGTCTTTTCAGAACTATCGCCCTAATAAAAAAAATATTCTTGTGATAGGTCCTGTTCCTGGTCAGAAATATAGCGAAGTCACTTTTCCTATTCTTTCCCCAGACCCCGCTACTCAGAAAGATGTTCACTTCTTAAAATATCCCATATACGTAGGCGGGAACAGGGGAAGGGGTCAGATTTATCCCGACGGTAGCAAGAGTAACAATAATGTTTATAATGCTACAGCATCGGGTATAGTAAGCAAAATTATACGAAAAGAAAAAGGAGGATACGAAATAAACATAGTGGATGCATCGGATGGACGT